AGAAAGGGCAAAAAGATGATTCTTGTTTTTTAACAGTTTGGGGAATGGAAACTGACCTCCCTTTTGGTTCTCCCCGAAAACGGCCTTCCTTTTTTAAACCCATTTTTAAGAAACTCCAAAAAAAAATAGGAAAATTGAAAAAGAAGTATTTTCGAGTTCTAAAAGTTTTAAAAGAAAGAACAAATTTATTTCTAAATATCATAAAAAAACAAAAAAAATGGATTATCAACGGAATTCTTTTTTTTAAAAAAATAAAAAAAGAATTCTCAAAAGTAAATCCAATATTTCGACTGAGAGAAATAAATAAATTAAACGAAACTAAAAAAGAAAAAGATTCTATAACCCATAATCAGATAATTCATGAATCCTTTCGTCGAATTCGATCTACAGATTGGACAAATTATTTACTGACCGAAAAAAAAATGAAGGATCTGAGTAATAGAACAAGCACAATTAGAAATCAAATAGAAAGAATTACAAAAGAGAAAAAAAAAGTGATTCCAGGAAAAAATGTTAGTTCTAATAAGACAAGTTATAATGCTAAAAGATTCGAACCAGAAAAAAAGATTTGGCAAAGATTAAAAAGAAGAAATGCTCGATTAATCCGTAAATCACATTATTTTATAAAATTTTTCATTGAAAAGATATACATCGATATGCTTTTATCTATCCTTAATATTCCCATAATTAATATACAACTTTTTCTTGAATCAACAAAAAAAAATTTTAATAAATCCATTTACAATAATAAAACAAATCAAGAAAGAATCAATAAAACAAATCAAAAAACAATTCACTTTATTTCGACTATAAAAAAGTCACTTTATCATATTAGTAATAAGAATTCAAAGAATTTTTTCGACTTATCCTCCTTGTCACAAGCCTATGTATTTTACAAATTATCACAAACCCAAATTCTTAACTTGTATAAGTTAAGATCTATTCTTCAATATCGCGGAACGCCTTTTTTTCTTAAGACTTCAATAAAAGATTATTTTGGAACACAAAGAATAATTGATTCTGAATTAAGACATAAGAAACTTTCGAATTCTGGAATACATCAATGGAAAAACTGGTTAAGAAGTCATTATCAATACGATTTATCTCAGATTAGATGGTCTAAATTAATAGCACAAAACAGACGAAATAGAATCAATCAATGGCATCCAAATCAAAATCAAGATTTAAACAAAGAGGATTCATATGAAAAAGACCAATTAATTCATTACAAAAAAAAAAATGATTACGAAGTATATTCATTACTAAATCAAAAAGAGAATTTTCAAAAATACTATAGATATAATCTTTTATCTTATAAATTTATTAACTATGAAAATAAGAGAGACTCATATATTTATGTATCGCCATTCCAAGTAAATAAGAATCAAGAGAATTCTTATAATTACAACATATATAAAGACAAATTATATGATATACTATGGGATATCCCTATCAATAATTATCTAGAAAAAAATGATATTATGTATATGGAAAAAAATCCGGATAGAAAATATTTTGATTGGAAAATTATCAATTTTTGTCTTCGAAATAAAATCGATCTTGAGGACTGGATCAAGATCAATACTAACAGTAATAAAAATACTAAGACCGGGACTGTTAATTTTAATTATCAAATAATTGATAAAAAAGATCTTTTTTATCTTACAATTCATCAAGATCAAGAAATCAATTCACCCAATAAAAAAAAAATCTTTTTTGATTGGATGGGAATGAATGAAGAAATACTAAGTCGTCCCATATCGAATATGGAACTTTGGTTCTTCCCAGACTTTGTACTTCTTTATAATGCATATAAAATGAAACCGTGGTTTATACCAAACAAATTACTTTTTTTAAATTTGAATATAAATGAAAATAAAAATATCAATAGAAAGCAAAAAGGGGTTAGACCATCAAATGAAAAAAAATCTTTTGAATTAAAGAATAAAAATCAAAAAGAATCCGCAGGCCAAAGAGATCTTAGATCAAATGCACAAAACCAAGGAAATCTTGTATCTGCTCTTTCAAATCAACAAAAAGATATTGAAGAAGATTATTCGGAATCAGACACGAAAAAACGTAAAAAGAAAAAACAATACAAGAGCAATACGGAAGCAGAACTAGATTTCTTTCTGAAAAAATATTTACTTTTTCAATTGAGATGGGATGATGCTTTGAATCAAAGAATGATCAATAATATCAAAGTATATTGTCTCCTGCTTAGACTGAGAAATTCAAGAAAAATGACTCTATCCTCTATTCATAGTAAGGAAATAAATCTGGATATAATGCTAATTCAGAAGAATTTAACTCTTACGGAATTGATGAAAAGGGGGGTATTAATTATCGAACCCCTTCGTCTATCTGTAAAAAATGATGGACAGTTTATTATGTATCAAACTATAGGTATTTCATTAGTTCATAATAGTAGGCATCAAACTAATCAAAGATATCGAGAGCAAAGATATATTGATAAGAAGGATTTTGATGAATCCATTCC